AATAGATAGTAAAAACTCCATACAGTTGATCTTTTGAACCCGCTTCAAGCCATGATGCCTAATCAACCAATCTTGGGGTAAACAGTCTCGACTGCTTTGCTTATATTTACTTTCATTTCATTCTTGTACATAGGAAATGAGATTCAATCCCTTTAACTGCAAATTCAAAAGCCGTTTTATTTCACTCATATAACTATCTGGTTTAGTTCATCAACCCGAATGCTGAATAAAAAAATAAAATATATATATTCAACTCATTTCACTTTCTTACTAGAAAGAAAAGAAATAGGGGAAATTTTATGTCTCACCGAATCACACGTAGAGAGATTGATAATACACATAGAGTTAATGGTATTTCATAACTAATTGATTGAGCAGCAGCTCTTAAACCACCTAAAAAGGAATATTTATTATTTGATCCATATCCCGACATAAGAAGTCCAACGGGAGCAAGACTTGAAACAGCGATCCATAAAAAAACACCAATACTAAGATCGGCTAGAATAAGGCGATAACCAAAAGGAATTACTGAATAACTTAGTAAAATGGATATGACTGCTATGGATGGTCCGATACTGAATAAACGAGTATCCCCTCTAGATGGAAAAAGATTCTCTTTGAAAAGTAGTTTTACGCCATCTGCTAGAGCTTGAAGAATTCCCAAGGGGCCGGCGTATTCAGGTCCAATACGTTGTTGTATCCCTGCAGATATTTCTCTTTCTAACCAAACAATTACTAGTACACCTAGTGTGATTCCTAATACAAGAGTCAAAATAGGGACAAGCACCCATATGATCCCATAGACTTCTTTTAAGAATTCCAATCTGGAAAACGAATGGATGGCTTGTAGTTCTGTTGTATTATCAATTATCATTTCAACGATCAACTTCTCCCATAATGATATCTATACTACCTAGTATCGTCATAATATCAGCCAATTTCATTCTTTTAACTAACTGAGGCAGAATTTGCAAGTTGATAAAACCCGGTGGGCGAATTTTCCATCTCCAAGGAAAAACACTCTGATCTCCTATCAGAAAAATTCCCAATTCTCCTTTTGGTGCTTCGACTCTTACATAAAGTTCTTGTTTGGACAATTCAAAAGTTGGAGAAGGTTTTTTACTAATAAATCGATATTCAAAATCATTCCATTCAGTATCTTTTACTCTATCAAAGCGTCGGATTTCTAAATTCTCAAAGGGCCCCCCTGGAATTCCTTCCAGAGCCTGTTGGATAATTTTTATGGATTCTGTCATTTCACTGATTCGTACTAAATAACGAGCTAATGAATCCCCTTCTTTTTGCCATTGAACCTCCCAATCAAATTCTTCGTAACACTCATAATGATCAACTTTACGAAGGTCCCATTGTATTCCGGAAGCTCGTAGCATTGGTCCTGATAAACCCCAATTTAGTGCTTCTTCTCCTCCAATAATGCCTACGCCCTCAACTCGTTCTAAAAAAATAGGATTCCGTGTAATAAGCTTTTGATATTCAGCAACCCCTGTTAAAAAATAATCGCAAAAATCCAAACATTTATCTATCCATCCATGAGGTAGATCAGCAGCTATTCCTCCGATACGAAAATAATTATGCATCATTCGCATACCGGTGGCAGCTTCGAATAGGTCATATATCAATTCTCGTTCTCGAAAAATATAGAAGAAAGGGGTCTGTGCCCCAATATCTGCCATAAAAGGGCCAAGCCATAACAAATGGGAAGCTATACGACTCAACTCCAACATAATGGCTCTGATATAGCTAGCCCTTTTAGGTACTTGAATATTGCCTAGTTGTTCGGGTCCATTTATGGTTATTGCTTCGGTGAACATAGTAGCTAAATAATCCCACCGTGTTACATAAGGCAAATATTGTATAATTGTTCGGTTTTCCGCAATTTTCTCCATTCCTCTGTGTAAATAACCCAATATTGGTTCACAGTCAATAACATCTTCACCATCGAGAGTAACGATAAGTCGAAGAACACCATGCATTGATGGGTGGTGAGGACCCATATTGACTATCATGAGGTCTTTTCTTGTAGTTGGTGCAATCATAAGTTTTTTACCGAGTCATTCTTCCATGAATTGCTGAAAGTAAAAAGAAGTTCATCAAAATTGAAACGAATAAGTTCAAATGATATCACTCTTTAAATTAACGAGTTTTTGTCTCTCGAATATCCAACCGATCAATTAATTCTTTATAACGGACTCTATTTTTTTTTGACAAATAAGCCAGTAGTCGTTGACGTTTTCCCAAAATTTTTCGCAAACCTCTCTGAGATGAATAGTCTTTTTTGTGCAATTCCAAATGTGAAGTAAGTCTCCTTATCTTAGTGGTGAAACTGAATACTTGAAATTCAACAGACCCTCTGTTTTCTTCATTTTCTTTTTGAGAAATAACCGAAATTAATGAATTTCTTACCATAAAAAAATGCCTCCTCTCCCTTTTTACAGATATGGATTTTACCGATCAGTAATAATAATGTCATTCATTTTAATGTGGTATATACAATAATCTAATCCAAATTTATTTATGAACTCCTAATTTTATCAATTCAAATGAATCAATCCAATTGAAAATTAGATTTAGATAGGGAGAGAAAAGGATTGGCACATTTTCGTATTCACAAAAGCGAAGAATTTAGACCTAAAATGAAGAAGGTTCTGTTGATTCATTTCTAGATCGAATTGATACATTATTCATTTAGTATTGGATATTTAGAATGAAATGTAAGACAGGACGTGTGATGTGTGTATTTATTTGCTTTCATATATCCTATATAGTAGAGGATATATAGGAAAAATGTACTATCAACGAATTTTCAATCGTTGATATAAATGTATCCTTAACATACTGAAACGACTGCCATTATTGGTATCAAACCAATAGCGATTCATACAAGCTAAATCTTCTAATCGATAATTAGGCCAAAGAAAGAACTTCAATTTCATTAATTGATTTGTCTCTCTATCAAGGTGATTACTGTCACCTAGAACTTGGCTGCTATTCTTTTCGTTGCAAAATACAGGATTTCTATCTACATCATTCCTATTCTTTGAATTGAAACAAATTAGAATTCTTAATTTTCTACGACGCCTAAACGAGAAAATATTTTCAGGAACAAGCAAATCCAAATGATTTTTGTCTCTATTTTTTGTTATTCTTTCATGTGGTGGAATAGATTCATCAAAATTCTTCTTAGCAACATATCTTTGCTCTCGGTATCTTTGATTAGTTTGGTGCTTACTCTTATGAACCAACGAAATACCGATGGTTTGATACATAATAAACTGCCCGTCGTTTTTTACAGACAGACGAATGGGTTCGATAATCAATATTCCCCTTTTCATCAATTCTGGAAGAGTTAAATTCTTCTGAATCAGCATTATATCCAAACTCATTTCTCCCCTTTGAATCGAGGATATAGAAATTTTTCTTGGATCTATTAGTCTAAGCAGGAAACAATATACCTTAATATTATTGATCATTCTTTGATTCAAAGTATCGTCCCATCTCAATTGAAAAAGAAAATAATGTTTCAGGAACAAATCTAGTTCTGCTTCCGTATTACTTTTGTATTGTTTTTTCTTTTTACCTTTTTTCATGTCCGATCTCGCATAATCTTCTTCAATATCTTTTTGTTGGTTTGAAAGAACGGATCCAAGATTCCCTTTACTTGTGGTTTTTTTTTCTTCTTGATTTCGATTCTTTATTTTTTGATTCGATGGTATCAAAAAGCTTCCCTTTTGCTTTTCATTAATCTTTTGATTTTCATTACTATTTGCATTTCTATTCAAATTTAAAAGAAGTAATTTGCTTGGTATAAACCAAGGTTTCGTTTTATATGTATTATAAAGTAACAAAAATTCTGGGAAGAACCAAAGTTCCAGATTCAATATGGGACGCTTTAGTATTTTTTCATTCATCCCCATCCAATCAAAAAATGCTTTTGAGGAGTTTGGTAGATTCATTTCTGGAATCATAAGATCCAAAATATTTTTTTTATCAATTATTTGATAATTATTAGTAACAATATGAGTATTTTGATTACTATTGGCATCGATCGTGATCCAGGCCTCAATATCGACTTTTTGTCTAAGATCAAAATGGAGAATTTTCCAATCCAAATATTTCCTATCGGGAGTTTTTTCCATATATAGAATATCGCCCTTTCCTAGATAATTATTGATAGGGATACTCCTCAGTATATCAAAAAAAGTGTCTTTATATGTGTTGTAATTATAAGAAATCTCTTGATTCTTATTTCCTTCAAACGGCGATCTAGAAATAAATGAGTCCTTTTTATTTTCAGAATTAATAGATTTATATGATAAAAGATCATATTTATAGTATTTTTGAAAATTATCTTTTTGATTCGATAATGAATAGACTTCCAAAATATTTTGTTTTTTGTAATCAATTAATGGGTCTTTTTCATATGAATTCCATTTGCTGAAATTTTGCCTTTTAACCATATGACGTTGATAAACTCTATTCCGCCATTGTTGTGGTATTAATCTAGACCATCTGATCTGAGAAAAATCGTATTGATAATGCCCTCTTAACCAGTTTTTCCATTGATTCATTTCAGAACTCGGAAGTCTGTTATCCCTTAATTTAGAATGAACTATTCCTTGTGTTTCAAAAGAATCCTTTAGTTCAGGCTTAAGAAAAAAAGGGATTCCTTGATATTGAAGAACTGATTTGAATTTATACAAGTTAATAACGTGGGTTTGTGATAATTTGTAAAATACATATGCTTGTGACAAGTACGATAAGTCATAAAAAATATGTGAATTTGTCTTACTATTACTAATATTATAAAGTGACTTTTTTATAGTCGAAATAAACTCAATTGGATTTTGATTTTTTTTATTAATTATTTCTTGACTTGTTTCATTATTGTAAATGGATTTATTCATAATTTTTTTTGTTGATTCAAGAAATAATTTTCTCTTCATTCTGGGAATATTAATGATAGATAAAAATATATTTGT